TGAACTATCTCTCCAGGGATTGTGAAAGATGTTCCACTAGAAATATTCTTGTTATTGCTTCGACTCATATTCCCCAAAAAGTGGATCCCGCTTTACTAGCTCCGAATAAATTAAATACATGCATTAAGATACGAAGGCTTCTTATTCCACAACAACGAAAGCACTTTTTCATTCTTTCATATACTAGGGGATTTCACTTGGAAAAGAAAATGCTCCATACTAATGGATTCGGGTCCATAACTGTAGGTTCCAATGTACGAGATCTTGTAGCACTTATCAATGAGTCCCTATCCATTAGTATTACACAGAATAAATCCATTATAGAAACGAATACAATTAGATCAGCTCTTCATAGACAAACTTGGGATTTGCGATCCCAGGTAAGATCGGTTCAGGATCATGGTATATTTTTCTATCAGATAGGAAGGGCTGTTGCACAAAATATACTTCTAAGTAATTGCTCCATAGATCCTATATCTATCTATATGAAGAAGAAATCATGTAAGAAAAGGGATTCTTATTTGTACAAATGGTACTTCGAACTTGGAACGAGCATGAAGAAATTAACGATACTTCTTTATCTTTTGAGTTGTTCCGCCGGATCGGTCGCTCAAGATCTTTGGTCTTCCCTCGAACCCGATGAAAAAAAAGGGATCACTTCTTATGGATTCGTTGAGAATGATTCTGATCTAGTTCATGGCCTATTAGAAGTGGAAGGCGCTCTGGTGGGATCTTCACGGACAGAAAAAGATTGCAGTCAGTTTGCTAATAATCGAGTGACCTTGCTTCTTCGGTCCGAACCAAGAAATCCGTTAGATATGATGAAAAATGAATCTTTTTCTCTCGTTGATCATAGTGAAAAATACGAATCGGAGTTTGAAGAAGGAGAAAGAGCCGTCGACCCGCAACAGATAGAGGAGGATTTATTAAATCACATAGTTTGGGCTCCTAGAATATGGCACCCCTGTGGCAATCTATTTGATTGTATCGAAAGGCCCAATTCATTGGGATTTCCCTATTTAGCCAGGTCATTTCGGGGCAAGCGGATCATTTCTCATAAAGAGAATGATTCCGAATTCTTGCAGAGTGGAACCATGCAGTACCAGACAAGAGATAGATCTTCCAAAGAACAAGGCTTTTTTCGAATAAGCCAATTCATTTGGGACCCCGCGGATCCATTCTTTTTCCTATTCAAAGATCAACCCTTTGTCTCTGTGTTTTCACGTCGAGAATTCTTTGCAGATGAAGAGATGTCAAAGGGGCTTATTACTTCCCAAACAAATCCTCCCACATCTATATATAAACGCTGGTTCATCAAGAATACGCAAGAAAAGCACTTCGAATTGTTGATTCATCGCCAAAGATGGCTTAGAACCAATAGTTCATTATATAATGGGTCTTTCCGTTCTAATACTCTATCCGAGAGTTATCAATATTTATCAAATATGTTCCTATCTAATGGAACGCTATTGGATCAAATGACAAAGACATTGTTGAGAAAGAAATGGCTTTTCTCGGATGAAATGAAACATTTGATTGATGTAACAGGAGAAAGATTTCCCATTCCTTAGCCGTAAAGATATGTGGCCATGAAAAAAAGGGATTAAGTGGAACAGAATTGACCGGGTGGTAGAGTCGCGGAAACACTTGTTTATTCCATATTTTGATTTTGGTTTGGACCTTAGCTCCATGGAACAATATGCTACTGCTGAAACAGGGAAGAATTGAAATCTTAGAGCAAAACACTATGTATGGGTGATATGAACTGTCTAAACGAGAATTCTTGAACGTCGAACAACCAGAGCCTATTACTCACTACATCAAACAATTTCCATTAATGAAACCATGTAAATTTCCATTAATGAAACCATGTAAATCCATCGGAAAATCAAAAAAAAAAAAGCATGTCCGATGAAATGGTTGTTGCTATCTGCTCCAATAACGAATCATTGGTTTAACTGAATAATTAAAGAAAATAGATAAACCTTTCTCTTCGTCTCAGGTCGATGGATCTTCTCAATTTAGGATCTTCCATATGGATAATACACATTCCAGTTGACCGAGCCTAATTCGAATTGTTTCGAAGCTAAGATATTCACGGGGCCTATTTGGTCTATTCAGATATTCACGACCAAGAGGTACTGGATTCTCTTTCGCGTAGGCCCTGAAAGGAGAAGGAAGGCTGGAATGCCAACAGACGTCTGTCTATTCTGTTCTGTAATTCACCCGACCCAACAATGCCCGTTTTGGGAACGTCCAGTGCCAAAGTCACTAAATGGGCAAGTCGCCAATCCCTAAAACGGACTATGTAATGTACTTTATTCACTGGGTTACGGGTGGGCATTTTAGCAGAGGTTTCTATTAATCGACCCTTGTATGATTCCTGTTGAATCATATACTCGGGAGGTGGGTACAGGGCGGACGATTTCAAAATGGACTCCTCATTCATTAGATAGATAGGATCGCCAAGATTTCGCGATCCGCTGCCGAACCTATTCCA